TAGGAGGGCGGGAAGGCTCTATGGAAAAATGGCGGTTCAATTCGATGTTGTTTAAGGAGGAGTTAGAACACGGGTGCGGGTTAAGTAAATCACTAGAGGGTATTCGACCCGTTGGAAATACAAATGGGGGTGAAGACCCTGTTATAAATAACATGATTCATGGTTGGATTGATAGTGACAGCTCTAATAATATTGATCCTTTATTTGGTGTCAGCAACATTCGGAGTTTGATCTGTGATGACACTTTTTTAGTTAAGGATAGTAATGGTGAAAATTATTCCATATATTTGGATATTGAAAATTTTATTTTTGAGGTTGAAGACGATCGTTCTTTTTTGAGTGAATTGGGCGGTTTTTTTTCTAGTTGCCTAAATTATAGTTATCCGAATGATGGACCTAAGAGTGACAATCACTACTACAATCGTTACATGTATGATACTCAATATAGTTGGAATAATCACATTACTAGTTGCATTGAGAGTTATCTTCGTTCTGAAATCCATATTGATAGTTACATTTCAAGCGGTAGTGACAATTACAGTAAGAATTACATTTATAGTTACATTTGTAGTGAAAGCGTAAATAGTATTGACAGTGATAGTTTCATCAGTATACAAACTAGCGCAAGTGGAAGTGATCTCGATATAAGTAAAAAATACAGGAATTTGTGGGTTCAATGCGAAAATTGTTATGGATTAAATTATAAGAAATTTTTTAGGTTAAAACGGAATATTTGTGAACAATGTGGATATCATTTGAAAATGAGTAGTTCAGAAAGAATCGAACTTTTGATTGATCCAGGCACTTGGGATGCTATGGATGAGGACATGGTTTCGGTGGACCCCATTGAATTTCATTCGGAGCAGGAGCCTTATAAAGATCGTATTGATTCTTATCAAAAAAAGACAGGGTTAACTGAGGCTGTTCAAACAGGCATAGGTCAATTAAACGGTATTTCCATCGCAATTGGGATTATGGATTTTCAGTTTATGGGGGGCAGTATGGGATCCGTAGTAGGCGAGAAAATCACCCGTTTGATCGAATATGCTACTAATAGCTCTCTACCCCTTATTATAGTGTGTGCTTCGGGGGGAGCCCGCATGCAAGAAGGAAGTTTGAGCTTGATGCAAATGGCTAAAATATCTTCAGCTTTATATGATTATCAATCAAATAAAAAGTTATTCTACGTATCAATCCTTACATCTCCTACAACCGGTGGGGTGACTGCCAGTTTTGGTATGTTAGGAGATATCATTATTGCCGAACCTAATGCTTACATTGCATTTGCAGGTAAAAGAGTAATTGAACAAACATTGAATAAGACAGTACCTGATGGGTCACAAGAAGCTGAGTATTTATTCCATAAGGGCTTATTCGACCCAATCGTACCACGTAATCCTTTAAAGGGTGTTCTGAGTGAGTTATTTCAGCTTCACGGTTTCTGTCCTTTGAATCAAAATTGAATCAAGTAGATCATTTAATTCTGTTTTTTTTATTTGAAGTTTACAAGTATTTAGTTTCCATTTTATTTAGTTTATGGTAATCAAAGTGAAAATCAAAAATAATAAGCACGGAGTTTTACTTGAGGTTATAAAATACAATTGTATAACGGATCATAAGTTGTTGATAATCACTTTTCTTATTTGCTACAGATCCATTTTATTTCTACCTATATAATGCATGATTAGTAATCGGGAAGGCTCTATCAATAGGATAAAAGAGTGAATTTTTCTCCTAAATTAGGAAAAATTCATGTTATTTTATTACATTACGTATTTATTATAGATATAATTATTCTCCAAGTAAGAACCTTTTTTGGTATTTATTAGAAGATAAGTATAAGAGAACAATAATAATAAATAAAATATATATTATATAAAAGTGAATAGGTACACTTATTTAGTTCTACGTTTCTTGTACCTATTATTATATACTGATAATAGATATACTTATCATAAGATATCTTTATAACAGGTACAAAATATTAAATCGAGGTATCCATTCTATGACAACTTTCAACTTACCCTCTTTTTTTGTGCCTTTAGTGGGTCTAGTATTTCCAGCAATTGCAATGGCTTCCCTATCTCTTCATGTTCAAAAAAACAAGATTATCTAGATTCGACGGGACCAAATCTCGTTCATTTTTTTTTTTTCAAGACTCGGACTTGGGTCATAATACAGATATCTATATCTATTTAAATTTATCTATCTATTTAGTGGACATAGGATACAACATGTGGATTCTTCCGAACACAAATGAAAGAGCTATTATGCGCGTGGAAACATCATGGGATGATATATGGGGATAAATAGATTATATATTCAAAAGGGGGTCCGCAGATGTATGAAATGGAAAGTAAAAATATCTCTATGTATGTAGATATCTATAGTGGGATTATATGAGGGGGATCCTTTTTTATATCTAAGCGATTCGATGAATTACTCCTAATGGTTCACATCATAATAAGAGTGCTAGTTGATAAGAGTTGCTTCAGGAACAAAAAAAGAAAGTCAAATTTTGGTTATTCTCTAAATTTCAATAAAATTAAACAACTGGATCTAGTATGAACTGGCGATCAGAACATATATGGATAGAACTTATAATGGGGTCTCGAAAAACAAGTAATTTATGTTGGGCCTGTATCCTTTTTTTAGGTTCACTGGGATTCTTATTGGTTGGAACTTCTAGTTACCTTGGTAGGAATCTGATATCCTTATTTCCTTCTCAGCAAATCCTTTTTTTCCCACAAGGGATCGTGATGTCTTTCTATGGGATCGCGGGTATGTTCATTAGCTCCTATTTGTGGTGCACAATTTCGTGGAATGTGGGTAGTGGTTATGATAGATTCGATAGAAAAAAAGGAATAGTGTGTATTTTTCGTTGGGGATTCCCTGGAAGAAATCGTCGAATCTTTCTTCGATTCCTTATGAGAGATATTCAGTCGATTAGAATAGAGGTTAAAGAAGGTATTTATTCCCGGCGTGTACTTTATATGGAAATCAGAGGCCAGGGTGCCATTCCTTTGACTCGTACTGATGAGAATTTGACTCCACGAGAAATTGAACAAAAGGCTGCGGAATTGGCCTATTTTTTGCGCGTACCAATTGAAGTATTTTGAAATGAATTGAAGAATGAATGCTTTCGCAGCATTGAGTTCTGTTTTGTTTTTTCAGGTCGCTCATTCGAGCAAAAGCAGACGCGTGTGAAACAACCAGAAAACAGAAAACAAAGCGCTTTTTCCACCAAAAGTTTTTGATGGATTGTATATGGAAATCAACTCCATTTTTTCATACTCGTAACAAGTATACTAAGTATGGATTCATCATATATATCCGAAAAACTAAAACTATATATATACTTCATATTTTTGGGGTCCAATATTTTTTAATTGATATGTTAGATATAGATGGATCATATCTTGTAATTCAATTCTGTTTTTGTTTTGTCTCGAAATTCGAAAAATATGCATTTCTTGACTTGAAGTGGCTCGTTAGGGCATTCAGCGAAAGGATACAATTGCTTCGAATGAAGACATAATAAAAAAAATATTGTTTCCAGATCTAAGGATTAGCCCTTTAATTAAATAATTAAATTAATTCAATTTAAATTAAATAAAATAAAGGGGGTCTGTGGATTCAATACCCTGTTTGTTATAGAACTCATGTTTCATGGAAATATCAGATTGGATAGAATCGAGGAATGAGGTGGTTTCATTAACAATTCACAGATTAAAAATGCCAAAAAAGAAAGCATTCAACCCCCTTCTATATCTTACATCTATAGTTTTTTTGCCCTGGTGGATTTCTTTCTCATTTAATAAAAGTATGGAATCTTTGGTTACTAATTGGTGGAATGCTGGGCAATCCGAAGTTTTTTTGAATAATATTCAAGAAAAGAACGTTCTGGAAAAATTCATAGAATTAGAAGAACTCTTCCTTTTGGACGAAATGATAAAGGAGTACCCCGATACACATATACAAAAGCTTCATATAGGAATACACAAAGAAACGATCCAATTGGTCAAAATGTACAATGAGGATCATATCCATACCATTTTACATTTTTCGACAAATATAATAAGCTTCGCTATTCTAAGTGGTTATTCTATTCTGGGTAATGAAGAACTTGGTATTATTAATTCTTGGGTTCGGAAATTTATCTATAACTTAAGCGACACAATAAAAGCTTTTTCTATTCTTTTATTAACGGATTTATGTATTGGATTCCACTCGCCTCATGGTTGGGAACTAATGATTGGTTCTGTCTACAAGGATTTTGGATTTTATCATAATAATCAAATTATATCTGGTCTTGTTTCCACCTTTCCAGTCATTCTAGATACAATTTTGAAATATTGGATCTTCCGTTATTTAAATCGTGTATCTCCGTCACTTGTAGTCATTTATCATTCAATGAATGACTAAAAATGATCTACTGATATAAATCTAATCATAATGTTTTTTTTACTTCGTACATAAACAAACCATTCAAAATGTTACTTATTTTTTAAGTTTCTACCGATCCGGGACATGACTCCTGGATCCCAGTAAAATAGCAGAATCGTGGATAGGGAACTCTACTAGCAACCTACCCAATTTATTGTAGAAATTTTCGGGATCAATGATTGGACCATGCAAAATAGAACTATCTTTTCTTGGATAAAGGAACAGATGACTCGATCCATTTTCGTATCGGTCATTATATTTATATATGTAATAACTTGGACATCTATTTCACACGCATATCCCATTTTTGCACAACAGGGTTATGAGAATCCACGAGAAGCTACTGGGCGTATTGTATGCGCCAATTGTCATTTAGCCAATAAGCCCGTGGATATTGAGGTTCCACAAGCGGTACTTCCGGATACTGTATTTGAAGCAGTTGTTAGAATTCCCTATGATATCCAACTGAAACAGGTTCTTTCTAATGGGAAACGGGGATCTTTGAATGTGGGGGCTGTTCTTATTTTACCTGAAGGATTCGAATTAGCCCCCTC